AATAAAGTAAGCTAAAATAAGCTAGTGGGTTCATACCCCAAAAATGAATTATCCTTTATTAATTTTTTTTAAAATTTTAATAAAATGACTAATTTTAATTACAATTTTAATTTCAATTTCATGTAATTCATGATTTATTTACTGACTTATAATAGAAATAAATCTCCTTTTTTTCATTCCTATTTTAAACAAAAAAAAAATTTCAGATTCAAATTCAATAATTACTTATTTTGTAATTCAATCTTTTTCATCTACTATTTTTATAATAAGAGCTTTAATATTCTTATTTACAGGTATAATAAAAATATTAATTATTATTTCAATAATAATTAAGCTAGCAATTATTCCATTTCATTTTTGAATAATTTCGATAAGAGAAATACTTAATTTCGATTCACTTTTTTTAATTTTATCTTTTCAAAAATTTATTCCTATATATATTTTATCTAAATATAACCATCCTTATTTAATAGTATTTGCATTAATTTCTTCTATTATAGGGTCTATAATAGCTTTAAATTCCAAAATAATTAAAAAAATATTAATTTTCTCTTCCATTTCTCACCAAGGATGAATAATTATACTTTTTCTAATAAAAAGAAAATTTTGATTTATATATTTAACAATATACACATTTTTAATTTTCAAAATTACTAAATTAATAAAAATACTAAAATTTAATTATATTTCTAATTTTAGGAACTCAAATATAAATTCATGAAATAAAATTTCACTAATTACAATAATAATATCATTAGGTGGAATACCACCATTTATTGGATTTTTCATAAAAATTATTTCAATTCTTATTTTATTAACAAATTTAAATTTCTCAATTATTATTTTAATTATTTCTTCTATAATTAATATTTATTTTTATTTAAATTCAATTCAACCATATTTTATAATTAATTTAATTAAATTCAAAATCATCTTAAACAAAATAATATTAAAAAACTTTTTTTTAAACTTAAATATATTTTTTATTTTATTTTTATTAAATTTAACTATTTTTTAAAAAAAAAGATTTTAAGTTAAATTCAAACTATTTACCTTCAAAGTAAAAAACATTTTTAATAAATCTTAGCAAAAGGAATTTTTACCCATAAATAAATTTACAATTTATCACCTAATAATTCGGTCATTTTACCGCGATGAATATTTTCTACTAATCATAAGGACATTGGAACAATATATTTAATTTTTGGTAGATGATCGGGAATAGTTGGACTATCCATAAGAATTTTAATTCGAATAGAATTAAGTCAACCAGGTTCATTAATTGGAAATGACCAAATTTATAATGTAATTGTAACAGCACATGCATTTATTATAATTTTTTTTATAGTTATACCTTTAATAATTGGAGGATTTGGAAATTGATTAATCCCAATAATACTAGGAGCACCAGATATAGCATTTCCCCGAATAAACAACATAAGATTTTGATTACTTCCTCCTTCACTATGCCTTCTAATTAATTCTTCATTAATTGAATCAGGAGCAGGAACTGGTTGAACTGTTTATCCTCCTCTTTCTTCAAATCTTTCCCATTATGGACCCTCAGTAGACATAGCAATTTTTTCTTTACATTTAGCAGGAGCATCATCAATTTTAGGTTCAATTAACTTCATTACTACTATTATTAATATACGTTCTTCAGGAATATCATTAGAACGTATACCTCTTTTTGTATGATCAGTATTTATTACTACAATTCTTCTTTTATTATCTTTACCTGTCCTTGCAGGAGCAATTACAATATTACTAACAGATCGAAATTTTAATACTTCATTCTTTGACCCTTCAGGGGGAGGAGACCCCATTTTATACCAACATTTATTTTGATTTTTTGGACACCCTGAGGTTTATATTTTAATTCTTCCTGGATTTGGAATAATTTCTCATATAATTTGTTTTCACACAGGAAAAAAAGAACCTTTTGGAAACTTAGGTATAATTTATGCCATATTAGCAATTGGACTTTTAGGTTTTATTGTATGAGCACATCACATATTTACTGTAGGCATAGATGTTGATACCCGTGCTTATTTTACATCAGCTACAATAATTATTGCAATTCCAACAGGAATTAAAATTTTTAGATGATTAGCTACTCTTCATGGAACTAAATTAAAATTTAATTCACAAATTCTATGAAGTTTAGGATTTATTTTTTTATTTACAATAGGAGGATTAACTGGAATTATATTAGCTAATTCATCAATCGATATTGTTCTTCACGATACATATTATGTAGTAGCTCATTTTCATTATGTACTTTCAATAGGAGCAGTATTCGCAATTATAGGAGCAATTATTCATTGATTTCCTTTAATATTTGGAATAAATTTTAGTTCAATTCTTACTAAAAGACAATTCATCTTAACCTTTATTGGAGTAAATATAACCTTTTTCCCCCAACATTTTTTAGGATTAAGAGGAATACCTCGACGGTATTCAGATTATCCAGATTTCTTTTATTCTTGAAATCTTCTATCGTCAATTGGATCAATTATTTCATTAATTGGAGTTGTAATAATAATTATTATTATTTATTTATCAATTATTAATAAAAAAATTATTATTACATCAATTTCAACTAATTCTTCAATTGAATGAATAATAAATTTTCCCCCTTCAGAACATACTTTCAGACAAAATAATATTATTATCAAATAAACTAATGATAACTTGATCTCAAATATCATTTTCCGATATAAATTCACCAATTATAGAGCAAATAGTATTTTTTCATGACCATTCAATAATAATTATTATTACAATTATTACAATTACTATATACATAATTGTTAATATTATTATAAACTCATTTACAAGACAATTAATATTAGAAGGTCAAGATATTGAAATTATTTGAACAATTATTCCAGCATTAACTTTAATTTTTATTGCTCTTCCATCTCTTCATCTTTTGTATTTAACTGATGAAATTTTCTTTTCTCAAATTACAATTAAAATTGTAGGTCATCAATGATATTGATCATATGAATACTCAGACTTCAACAAAGAATTTGATTCATTTATAATTCCTAATTATGAAATACATAATAATTCATTTCGTCTTCTTGAAACTGACAATAATATATTATTACCTATTAACACCAATATTAAAATATTAATTACATCAGCTGATGTAATTCATTCCTGAACTGTACCTTCATTAGGTGTAAAAATAGATGCAATTCCAGGACGTCTTAATCAAACATTTTCTATAGCTAATCGACCAGGATTATTCTTTGGTCAATGTTCTGAAATTTGTGGAGCAAATCATAGATTTATACCAATTTCTATAGAAATTACAAATTTAAAAAATTTCATTAATTTTATTAATTTAAAATACATTGAATGGCTGAAATTTAAGCAATGGTCTCTTAAACCAATTCATAGTTAAATAACTTTCAATGAAAAAATCTAGTTAAATTAATAACAAAAGAATGTCATTCTTTAATTACAAAAAGTGATTTTTAATTCCTCAACTTTTTCCAATAAATTGAATTTTATTAACAATATTTATATTTGTAATAATAATCACAATAATTGTTAATTTATACTTCTTACTTATCCTAAATTTAAACTTATATAAAAATATTCCTAAACCTAATATACATATCTTATCAAATAAATGATAAATAACCTTTTTTCAATTTTTGACCCATCAACTTCCATTCATTTTAGATGAAATTGATACTCTTTAATAATATGAGTTATTATTTTACCATTTCCATTTTGAATATCTTCATCCCTATTTCTAATTTCTTGAAAAATTCTTTTTTGAAAATTTTTTCAAGAAATTAGAAATAATTTAATTTACTTTAAAAAAAAAAACATTTTTTGTTTTATAATAATTTTTAATGTAATTTTATTTAGAAATTTTTTTGGGCTTATTCCTTTTGTTTTCACACCATCAAGACATCTAATTTTTTCTATATTTTATTCATTTCCATTTTGAATATCATTTATAATTTTTAGATTAATTAATAAATTTAATAAATTATTTAGGCATTTAGTTCCTATAGGTTCACCTATTATGTTAAGTTTTTTTATAGTTATTATTGAAACCGTTAGAAATTTAATTCGTCCTATTACATTATCAATTCGTTTAACTGCCAATATAATTAGTGGCCATCTTTTGATTCATTTATTATCATCAATAATAATAGAAATTTCTTTTTTTTTTTTTTTAATATTAATTATAATAATTTTATTAATTTTAGAAACTGCTGTTGCTATTATTCAAAGAATTGTATTTGTAATTTTGATTTCTCTGTATTTAAATGAAATTTAACATATGATATTTCATCCTTTTCATTTAGTGGAAAAAAGTCCTTGACCTATTACAAGGTCAATTTCAGCATTTTCATTAACTATTGGTTTTGTGTTTTATTTTAATTATTTTAATAATATTTTAATTTTAATTTCATTATTAATTTTAGTTTTATCAGCTTTTCAGTGATTTCGCGATATTTCACGAGAAGCATCTTTTCAAGGAAATCATACTTTTCTTGTAGTTAATGGTTTAAAAATAGGAATATTGTTATTTATTTTATCTGAAGTTTTTTTTTTTATTTCTTTTTTTTGAGCTTTTTTTCATAGAAGTTTATCTCCTGCTATTGAAATTGGAAGTCAATGGCCTCCATCTATTATTATACCATTTAATCCTTTTGAAATTCCTTTATTGAATTCTATAATTTTAATTTCTTCTGGAATTTCAGTAACATGGAGTCATCATGCAATTATGAATGATAATTATAATTCATCATTATTATCTTTAATAATTACTATTTCATTAGGATTATTATTTACATTATTTCAAACATTTGAATATTATCAAGCCCAATTTTCCATAAGTGATGGAATTTTTGGTTCTTCATTTTTTTTAACTACTGGTTTTCATGGAATTCATGTTATTATTGGATCTATTTTTCTTTTAGTATCTTTTTTTCGAATTAAAAAAAATTTAATTTCAAGTAGTCATTATTTTGGGTTTGAGGCCTCAGCTTGATATTGACATTTTGTAGATGTTGTATGATTATTTTTATTTACATTTATATACTGATGAGTATATTGTTTAATTAATATAATTATAGTATATTTAATTTCCAATTAAAAAGTTTTTTAAAATTAAACAATTTTTGTATTTTTAATAATTATTCCAATTATTTTAATTATAATTTTTATATTATATAAAGTTTTAAATTATAATAAAAATTATTCAAAAGAAAAATTGTCTCCTTTTGAATGTGGATTTGACCCCTTTTCATTATCACGAATTCCATTTTCATTAAAATTTTTTTTTATTGGTATTGTATTTTTAGTATTTGATATTGAAATTGTTATTATTTTACCATTTCCATTTTTATTAATTATTAAAAATTTTTCTTTAATTCTTTCTTTTATTATTATTAATTTAATTATTCTTTTTGGACTTTTATTAGAATGAAAAAAAGGTATAATTGATTGAATAAAATAGAAAAGTATTTAAAATTAATAAAATCTAAATTGCAATTAGAAATTGAATATTTCCTTTTCTGAAAAATTTTTTAAAATAAAGCGATATTTAATTGCATTCAGTTTCGACCTGAATTTAGAAATTAATTCTATTTTTTTAATAGAAGCCAAAAAGAGGCTATTCACTGTTAATGAATTAATTGTAATTTTCCTATTAGATTAAATTAAAGTTTAGGCTTCTAACCTAAAAATATGGCAAACCATTTTAATCTTTTATTTAATTTAAATAGTGTAATTTCAAACACTTAACATTTTCATTGTTAAAATTCATACTGATTTAAATTAATTCCAAAAATTGATGCAATAAAAGTATATTATATATATATATATATATATAATAATAAATAAAAAAAAAATTACTCTTGGAAGAATAGATTTTCAAGCTATTATTATTAATTTATCATATCGTATTCGTGCATATGTTCTTCGAATAATAATTAATAAAATTATAATTTTTAATGTAAAGAAAGAATTTATAATTAATATGCCAAAAAATATATAATTTGTTAATATTCTAATAACAATTATTATTCCATATTCAGATATAAAAATAATTGCAAATAATCATGAGCCATATTCAATATTAAAACCTGATACTAATTCTGATTCTCTTTCTGAAAAATCAAATGGAGTCCGATTTATTTCTGCTAATATAATAATTATCCATACAATGAAAATTATTGTAAATGAAAAAATAAATTGAAAATTTTCTTGAAATAAAAATAAATTTTTAATTGAAAATCTTTCACAAATAAAAGTTAAACTAATAATAAGAATAGCTATTCTTACTTCATAGGAAATAATTTGAGCAAATCCTCGGTATGCTCCAATTAAAGAATATTTAGAATTAGAAGCCCATCCTCCTAGTAAAATTGAATATCTTCTGATACTTGAAATACACAAAAAAAAAATCAATGTTAAATTTATTTTTATTATACCTCTATTATAATAGAAAATTATTCATATTATTATTATTATGGAAATACTTAAAATTGGAGAAATTAAATAAATAATTATATTTATATATAATATTAAATTTATTTCTTTTCTAAAAAGTTTTAATGCATCTCTAATAGGCTGTAAAATTCCAATAATTCTTGTTTTATTTGGACCTTTACGAATTTGAGAATATCCTATAACTTTTCGTTCTAATAAGGTGAAAAATGCTACTCTTAATAAAATTATAATAATAAGAAATAAAAATATAAAAAAATTTAAAATTATTAAAGGAAGTTTATTTCATAAAGGAAGCTTAAATTCCTCACAATTTCTGTCACTTTAATTAATTCCAAAAATTGATGCAATAAAAAATATTGTAATTAAATTAAAAAATTTTAAAATATGAATTCCTTTCGTACTAGCATATTATTTAAATTTAAATTAAGATAGAAACCAACCTGATTCTCATCGGTCTAAACTCAGATCATGTAGGAATTTAAAAGTTGAACAAACTTCTTTTTTTAACTTCTTCATTAAAAAAGTATCCTAATCCAACATCGAGGTCGCAAACTATTTTGTCTATATGAACTATCAAAAATTATTACGCTGTTATCCCTAGAGTATTTTTTCATTTTACCATTAATAATGGTTCATTTTTTTTTTAAATAAAAAGTTATTAATATTTTTCAATCGCCCCAATTAAAAATTCAAATTTATATAATGAATAAATTTAAATTTATTAAATTCTTAGGGTCTTCTTGTCAATAATTTTTATTATTGCTTCTTCACAAATAAAATTAACTTCAATTTTTAAGATTAATAAAGATACTTTTTGTAATTCCATTCTTTTAGCATTCAATTAAAATCTTATTACAATACCTTTGTATAGTCAAAATACTACAGCAATTTAAATTTCATTGAGCAGGATTTGCATTTATTGAATTTCTAAATGAAATGTTTTTATTAAACAGTCAAAAAATTTTTTTGCCGAGTTCATTAATCTTATAATTAATATATATATATATATATATATATGCATATATTATAATTTATAGATTTATTATTAAATTATTTATTATACTAATAATTTCATTTTTTCATGAAATTTATATTAATTTAATTTATTAAAATACTTAATTTTGTTTAAAATGCTATAATTACTTATAAAAATAGAAAGAAAAATTTTATTTCTTATTTAATAAAAAATTAAAAAATAAATTTAAGAAAAATTTATTAGCTTATCCCAACAAATTTGTCCTTTATTATTTAAATACTAAAAAAAAATTAAAGGATGTTTTTTAATCAATTTTTTAAAAACTAGTTATAATAAATTTTGAAAAGAATTTCACTTCTATATTAATTTTTTTTAATTTTTTAAAACAAATTAATTTTAATTAATTTAGATCTATTTATTTCGAGAAAAATAAATTTTTACTTTTTTTTAAAATCCCCTTATGCTAAAGGTACAATAATTGTAAATTACTTTTTTAAAAAAAATATAAATATCCTCTTCAGTAATTTTAACATTTTTAATTAAAAAATTTTAATATTTATTATTTTCTAATAATATTTTATTATTATTATTTATAAAAAATGGTAAGAAATACAAATTTTCATTGTAAATGAAACATCAGTTGATTTCATTTTTAAAACACCTTCCGGTACTTTAACTTTGTTACGACTTATCTTTAAAAAAAGAGTGACGGGCGATATGTACATACTTTAGAGCTAAATTTAAAATATCATTCTATTAAATTTTTACTTTCAAATCCTAATTTATTATTATTTCAATATTTTTTTTAAAAAAAAATGTAATTCACTTCAAACTAAAATTTTTGCTGCACCATGACTTAATTTATTTTTCTGTAAAAAAAAAATAAAGAAATAATAATAAATTATTACTTACATAGTGGTATACAAACTGATTTAAACTAATTTTAGTAAGATTAAGGTGTTTTATCCATTAAAGAGCAAATTCCTCTGAAAAGCTTAAAGTACCGCCATAATTTTTTGTTTTCATTTAATATACTTACTTACAATATAAAAGTTCATTAATAATAGGGTATCTAATCCTAGTTTTTTTAAAGAATTTTTTTCTTTTAAAAATTAAATAAATTTTAAAAAATTTCACCTTTTTAGAAATAAACATTTAAAGAAAAACTTTTAAGAATTATTATTGAATAAATAATTTTATTTGTTTAACCGCTGCTGCTGGCACAAATTTAGCTAAAAATTTTTTCATATATTTCAATAATTTTTTATTATTAAATAAACTATATTTTCTGAATATATATTTTTTTTAAAAAATTCATAAAAAATATATGTATATATTTATATTATAACCATATTTAATTATTGACGTAATAATGATATAGACATGAGTTTGTAAATAAAAAATATTTTTTATTTACAAACTCATGTCTATCGGTTATCTTTATATAATAAAGGAGAAGTATGCCAGAATTTACTAGGCAATTTGTGCTTATTTGAATTGGTTTTAATTTTGAGCTAAATGAGTTCATCTATTTTTTTTCTCCGAATTTATTAGTTAGTAGATGTGAGTCATACTTAGTATGACCCTTAGTTACTCTTGCGTTGACCAATAAATGAGATAGACGGTTGTCGCCCCTTATTTAAAATAGATGTAATCATATTCCGGCATAGTAAAATGCCTGAATATAAGGGTTATCTTGATAGGATAAATTATGTAATTATTTACTTTTACTAAGAAAATTAACTTTAATAAAATTAATTATTTCTAAAAAAATCAAAATTTTTTGTGCTTTTTACACCAAAAGTTATATTTTCAAAAAATAAAATTTTTTTATTTTTACATTTTCAGTGTAATGTTTTAATTAAACTATGAAAATTAAATTAATATAATTATAATTATTAAAATTAATAAAATTTTATTTAAATTTAATTTTTCAATTCAATAATTTAAATTATAAATCTTTGCTGAATATCTAAAAATAGGTTTTACTCCTAAAATTTCTATTCAGGTTCAATCTCTTAATCTAGTAAATAAAAATTTATAATTTAAATTTAAAAAAATAAATCTAGTTAAAAAAGATAGATTTCAAATTTTGTAAAAAAAATCAAAATTTTTAAATTTAATTTTATAAATTTTTTTTATATAAAAAAATAATATAGAAATTAAAATCATAATTATTAATATCAAAATTTTTGATTGTTTTCTAATAAATAAAATATTTAAATTATATAAAATAATTCATGACATTAAATTTCCTAAAATTAATACATAAATTGATAATATAAAAATAGAAAACTTCATAAAAAAATCAAATTTGAAATTAATAAAAATTAAATATTTAATTCCTTTAAAAAATATTATATATGAAACTCGAATACAATACAAAAATGTAAATATTAATCCAATAATAAAAATTATTAATATAAATATATTATTTATTTTTAAGAAAAAAAATTCTAAAATTAAATCTTTTGAATAAAAACCACCAATAAAAGGAAAACCTATTAATGATAATAAAGAAATAAATATACAAGTTGAAATAAAAGGTCTTACTCTAAAAAAATTCCCTAATATTCGAATATCTTGAACTCCTTGGAAAGAATGAATAATAACTCCTGCGCATAAAAATAAAAGAGATTTAAAAAATGCATGTATAATTAAATGAAAAAAAGCTAATTCCACTAAATTTAAAGAAATAATAATTATTATTATTGACAATTGACTTAAAGTAGAGAAAGCAATAATTTTTTTAAAATCGTTTTCTAAAAATGCGCATATTCCTGCTATTAATATAGTAATTAGTGAAATTTTTATTAAAATTAAACAAAAAAAATTTAATTTAAATAAAAAATTAAATCGTATTAATAAATAAACTCCTGCTGTTACTAAAGTTGATGAATGAACTAGAGAAGATACCGGAGTAGGAGCAGCCATGGCTGCCGGAAGTCAAGCAGAAAAAGGAAGTTGTGCACTTTTTGTTAAAGCAGCAATTAAAATTAAAATTCCACAAATTAATTCAATACTATTTAATGAAAATAAATCAAAGGAACCAAAATTTATAAAAAAAATTAAAGATAAAATAATTATTACATCTCCGATTCGATTTCTAATAATTGTTATTATTCCAGAATTATAAGAATTTACTCTTTGATAATAAATTACTAAACAATAAGAAACTAGCCCTAATCCATCTCACCCTAAAATAATTATAAATATATTTGGTATTAAAATTAAAATAACTATTGAGCTTACAAATAATAATACAATAATACAAAAAGAGTTTTTATTTTTATCTAAATTTATATAACTATTTCTATATAGAATTACTATAGAAGAAATTATTAAAACTGTAATTCTAAATAAAATTCTTATTCAATCAAAAAGAAAATAAAATTTAAAATCTATATTTTGAATTGAATTTAAATAATACTCTAAAATGAAAATCTTATTAAAATAATATATATATATATATATAAATAAAAAAAAAACTCTTATTAAAAATAATATTAATCTTCAATTAATAAAAATTGTTTAATGAAAAAATTCATCTATAAATCCACAATTTATAATTTTTATATAAACTAATTAAACTTTTATTAAATTCATTTACAAAATAAATATAATTTTATATATCAAAAAATTATTAAAAATAAATGGAGGAATAAAAGTATATACTCTCGTATTATAACTGATTTTATAGCTCATATAATTCATCTTTCTCCATGATTTAAGTATCTATAAAAATATATTGAATAACATGCTCTTAAAAAAATAATTAACATTAAAGGAAAAAAAAAAAAAATTCTAAATTTTAGAATTCTTAATCTCAAGAAAAATTCCCCAAAAATATTTAAGGTTATAGGAGCTGATATGTTAAAAATTCTAAATAAAAATCATCATAAAGTCAAAGACGGAAAAAATTTTATTAAACCTTTTAATATTAATATTCTTCGTGTAAATGTACGTTCATAAATTAAATTTGCTAAACAAAATAAACCTGAACTTACTAATCCATGTCCAATTATTAGAAGTAATGAACCTATTGAACCAAAAATATAAAATGTCAACCTTCCTCTTAAAGCCACTCCTATATGACATACAGAAGAATATGCAATTAAAGATTTTACATCTACTTGAAATAGACAATAAATTCTAATTATTACACTTCCTCAAATTGATACAATTATAATTATTTCGTTAAAATTTATTAAATCTTTTAAAATTATATTTTTAAAACGAAAAATTCCATAAATTCCTAATTTTAATAAAACTCCAGCTAAAATTATAGACCCTGCAATAGGTGCTTCAACATGTGCTTTTGGTAATCAAAGATGAAAAAAAAACATAGGAATTTTTACAAAAAATCCTATTATTACAAATAAAAATATAATTCCTATGTTTTCATTTTCTAACCATATTATATAAATATAAATTAAAGAATAATTTTTATTATAATATAATATAATTATAATAAATATTGGAAAAGAACCAAAAATTGTATATATTAACATATAGTAACCAGCCTGAACTCGCTCAGGTTGGTTACCTCAACCAAAAATAATTATAACTATAGGAAATAAAGAAGACTCAAAAAAAAAATAAAAAGCTAATAAATTAATTATAGAAAAACATATCTCTAATAATAATAATATTAAAATTACATAAAATATAAAAAATTTATTAAATGAAATTTTATTATTTAATCTAGCTAATAATATTAAAAAAGTAATTCAAATTCTTAATAAAATTAAAATTCTTCTTAGTAAATCTAATTCCATCATTTCAGTAATTCTTTCAAATATTGTAAATATTACAATTTTAATTAAAAAGAAATAAGTTAATATTAGTAATATAATTATTAATTCAAATGATTTTAAATAAAACAATAAACATAAAATCAAAATTGTTGAAGACAATAAATTTAACATTTAATTAAGCTGAAAGAATTCAATAATTCATTTCCATAAAAAAAATTTAATAAGACTAAAAGTCTTAATCCTAAAGCAGCTTCACATACAATTCTTATTAAAAAAATAAAAATGTTTAATAAATTAAAAATAGAAAATAAAATTATAATTAAAAAAATTAAAGATATATATATAAATTCAATACTTAAAAGAATTATAAGTAAATGAAATCGATTTAGAAATAACGATATAATTCCTATAAAATATAAAAAAACTGTAAGTATTAACATATGTTAAAATAATTTAAATTTAAAATATTGATTTTGTAAATCAAAATTGGTTTTATACCCTTTAACTTCAGAAAAGAAAAATTTCTCTTTAAATCTCCAAAATTCATATACTTTTTATATATTATTTTCTGCCTGATATAAAATTTATATTAATTTTATCTATTTCTATAATTTCTTTTAATCACCCAATGACTATATTAATTTCGGTCATTTTTATTACATTATTTATATCTATTTTTTTTTATTTAAATTCATGTAATTCCATATTTTCATTAATTTTAATTTTATTAATTTTAGGAGGAATATTAATAATTTTTTTATATATAATTAGATTATGTCCCAATTTAAAAATTAAATTAGATAAAAAAATAATTTTTATTATTTTTTTAATTTTTTCTTTTAAAATTAATTTTATATATAATAATTTCATAAATCAAGACTTAAAAAAAATCTTTTTTTTTACATTTATAAATACAATTATTTTAATAATAATATATCTAATTATTACTTTATTAGTAGTAATAAAAAATTTAAATTGAATTAATTCTCCAATGAAAATAGATTTAACTTATGTTAAAAATAATAAATCCCTTTATTAATCTTCCATCCCCATCCCATATTTCATATATATGAAATATGGGATCTCTTTTAGGAGTTTGTTTAATGACTCAAATTATTTCAGGCATTTTTTTAGCAATAAATTTTTCAAGAGATATTTCAACAGCTTTTAATATAATCTCTCATATTCAACGAGATGTAAGTAATGGATGATTAATTCGTTCAATTCATGCTAATGGCGCATCATTATTTTTCATTTTTATATACGTTCATATTGCACGAGGCATTTATTATTCATCATTTTTTTTTTTTAAAGTTTGATTATCAGGATTAATAATTATTTTTATTTTAATAGCTTCAGCATTTTTAGGATACATTTTACCTTGAGGTCAAATATCATTTTGGGGAGCTACAGTAATTACAAATTTAATTTCAGCTATTCCTTATATTGGACATATAATTACATTATGAATTTGAGGAGGATTTTCAGTTGACAACAATACTTTAATTCGTTTTTTTTCTTTTCATTTTATATTTCCATTTATTCTTTTATTTTTAACTTTAATTCATATTATTTTTATTCATGAAAAGGGCTCTTCAAATCCCTTAGGAACAACAATAAATATTGATAAAATTCCTTTTCATCCTTATTTTACAATTAAAGATTTATTAGGAGTATTTTTAACATTTTTATTGTTTTCTTTTATTGTATTTTTATTTCCTTATAAAATAATAGATGCTGAAAATTTTATTATAGCTAATCCAATAATTACTCCCCCCCATATTCAACCAGAATGATATTTTCTTTTTGCTTATGCAATTTTACGTTCAATTCCTAGAAAATTGGGGGGAGTAATTGCATTAATCATATCAATTTTAATTATTATTTCTTTTTCATTTTCAATGAAAAATAAATTACTTTCATTTTATTTTAATACTATAAAAAAATTTATATTTTGAATACTAATTAATTCATTTATTTTTTTAACTTTTTTAGGAGCTAAACCAATTGAATTTCCTTATGATATTTTAAGAAAATGAATTACATTTATTTATTTTAGAATTTTTATTTTCATTCCTTTAATTTAGATCTTTTAACTATAAATACAAGTATATATTTTGAAAATATAAAAAAGAAATATTTCTAAAGATCTATTTCAATTGAAATAAATTTTTCATTAATAAATTCTAAATTTAATGCATTTTTTCTGCCAAATTGAAAAAACCTTTTTTAATATTTTATATTTTAACCTTCACTAAAAAATATTTTTTTTTACAAACTCATGTCTATCGGTTATCTTTATATAATAAAGGAGAAGTATGCCAGAATTTACTAGGCAATTTGTGCTTATTTGAATTGGTTTTAATTTTGAGCTAAATGAGTCCATCTATTTTTTTCTCCGAATTTATTAGTTAGTAGATGTGAGTCATACTTAGTATGACCCTTAGTTACTCTTGCGTTGACCAATAAATGAGATAGACGGTTGTCGCCCCTTATTTAAAATAGATGTAATCATATTCCGGCATAGTAAAATCTTAATTTTTCAAAAAAAATTTTTAAATTGCAAATTTAAAAAAGAAATATTTCTAAGATTTATCTTTC